TGCCCTGAAATAGTATTCTAAAGCTTTCGTATGTTCCCCATTACTTGTGTGAATAAGGCCTATATTATAGAGTATATAACTTCGATCGTAGGGATCGATTTCTAGTCGCATAGCTTCATAATAATTCTGTAAAGCTTCCGCATAATTTCCTTCGGATTGAGCTGACATCCGTTACGGTCGTCATTCGATTCAAAGAATCTCCGTTCCAGAACCGTACGTGAAATTTTCATCTCATACGGCTCCTCCTTTAAATACGCATAATGAGAATAAAACATACATGGAATAATAAACTGGGTTATAATAGTCTCATTATGAACTGGGTGGGGCTAGTGTTTTTACAAAAAATCTCTAGCCAACCTTCTTGCGCAAGAACTTGTAATAACACCAAACGCCTTGATATTAATTATTAATATAGAAATAAGGATAACTCGAACAATTACTTTGTCCTCAACGCCCCCTAATTTCCAGGAAATAGTCACTTCAACAGTCTTCGATGGTTATATGGGTATCCAAAGTACCAACGAGATGGATGTTTGCTGTCCCAACCATTCTTGTTAGACCCAATCCAAGATAAGAAAAGGGAATTTAGTAAGTAATTTTTAACAAAGCTTTCGTGTTGTCGATTACTAGGTGTAGTGCTTTTTCCCTTATGCCGCCTATCTGGGACTTAATTACTAGGAAGTAGGATTGACCTGTAATACAGAACACACAGGTGTAACCTTTCGCTCAATACTAATACTAAAATTAATAATTGAAGCATAGTATTTGAGGCTGCATCAACCGGGGATACACGATAGAAGGAATTGTTCTATTTCTAAACTTCACCTTCAACAAGCGTAGATTTTTTATAATATAGAAATAGAGTAAGAAGATTTGTTCTTTCTATTTCGAATCGTGTGTCTTTCTCATCAAACTATAATCAGCATAAGAAAAAAAAAGAATCAAATCACACCATCTCTGTAATAAGTAAATGCCTCTTTTTCTCCCGAAGTTGTCGGAATTATTCGTAATAAGATATTGGCCACAATTGTAAAGGTCTTATCAATAAAATTTCCATTTATTCGCGATCTAGACATAGGTATCAATCCATTCTCTAATTATTCTCATTACCTCTTGTGGGAAAAGGATTCTCCAAACAAAGGATTTATACAGTACGAAATAACATAAAAACAGATTAAGTTAAAAAAAAAAATAAAGATATAAAACTTCTACTTACCATACTTGATTTTTTATATTATCTTTTTTTTTTGTTTTGCCTTTTTAACTTATTTTATTATATATTTGATTGTTTCCAAATTCCAATTATAAACATGTCAAATCCAAAAATCACTTCTTTATTCAAGAATCAATAACAAATAGTAGAATCTCCTTCGAATTCATCCAAATAAAATGTAAATGTAGTAGTGTAGGAACTATTCCAATTTCATTCAAAAGTGGTTAATTTTTTTTTTGAAGTTGTGGAATTCTAGTATAAATCTTAAGCAAAATGGAATCGTGGTCGAAAACATAAAGCATACATAGTCTAAAAATCTAAACCCATTAATAAGTTAATTTGTTCCAATTCGTTCCGGTAGGTATATATGTATATAGAACTATCTGATTTGATGTAAAGGGTAGGAACATCATCTGAACAAATCTGAATCAATATATATCTATTTTGAGACTTTCACAAGAAAAAAAAGTTTTAAAATTGAATATATTTTTTTTTAGAAAAACTTTCGATTACTTTAGTTTTAGTTATACCTATAAAAAAAATCGAATATTAATCTTTAACATTAATGGCTCGCTATTTTTTCGGTTTTTAAGTCATAATAATTGTGGAGGAGAGATGGCCGAGTGGTTCAAGGCGTAGCATTGGAACTGCTATGTAGGCTTTTGTTTACCGAGGGTTCGAATCCCTCTCTTTCCGTACTTTGACCTAATTCACCACCACTCCTAACTGCAATATTTCAAAATGAAATACCCTTAATTAGAACATAACAGTTAGATTCGAGCTGGCAAAGGATATAGGGGTAGGATAAAATTCGGATCAAACCTCTGACTTTTTACTTTGACGAAATTAAAGGGGCTATATTGTCCGAACCCTTTGCTTTGTATTTTAGTTTAGTTAGGACTAAGTCTGACGGGAATAATATTCTACCACTAATAATTCATTTATTTTCAAACCAACCCACTTATTGTCTATTATTTGAGTCACTAATCCTTTATACGGAAGTGGTTGAAGAGTCAAATGGTTGGGCAATTCCTCAGGGGGGGATGAATCAAGATAATTTTCAATTAGAGCTCTGGATTTTTGTTCATCCTTTGCCGTAATAGTATCTTGGGGTTTACAACGATAACTCGGTATATCCACTATACGACCATTAACTAAAATATGTCGATGATTAACTAATTGGCGGGCTCCAGGAATAGTCGGAGCCATACCCAATCGAAAAAGGATGTTATCCAAACGCATTTCAAGTAATTGTAGTAAAACCTGACCTGTTGACCCTTTGGCTTTTCTCGCGATACGCACGTATTTAAGTAATTGTCGTTCTGTAATACCGTAATGAAAACGCAATTTTTGTTTTTCTTCTAGACGAATACGATATTGAGATCTTTTCCCGGGGCGTGATTGGGCTCTAAGATCACTTCCGGCTCTAGGCCTTTTATTTGTTAGTCCGGGCAAAGCCCCTAGGCGGCGTATTTTTTTGAAACGAGGTCCTCGGTAACGCGACATAAAGACTCCTTAAATTAATTATTTCTTTTTTTTTTTTTTCATTTTAGTTATTTCTTTTTCTATCTATTTTATATTTTAATTTTTATATTTCATTTGACAAAAAACCTAAATGAAAACTAAATCAGAAAGTAAACGAAATCCCCTTATTACAATGAATAATGAGACGGATTGTATATATATGATATACAATACAAAGCCATTTATATATCCTATAACTTGAGATTTTGGATTAATCTATGTAAGTATAAGTAAAAAAACGAAAAAGAAAGCGTTTTTTTCATGATTTGTTATGCCAAGATTCAACCTTTTACTTTTCTTTTTATTCATAGGTGGGAATTTCTAAGACATAATGGATCACTTTTGAAGAAAGATAAAGGTGCCCTTATATAAAATATAAACAACAAATAAAAATTAAGAAAAGCCGGCTATCGGAATCGAACCGATGACCATCGCATTACAAATGCGATGCTCTAACCTCTGAGCTAAGCGGGCTGATATAAATTCTACATATGTAAAAACTATATCTTAGTTTAAGATAATTCATTTTTATTTTTTTTTTTTTTTATAAATAGTTGAAATCTAATAAAAAGAAATATTAAATTGGGTTTATTTCTAACTCTAGATATTTTATATTTTTCTTTTTCGTCTAGAGCTATTTTTTTAGTCTATTAAAGTTCTATTTTTAAATAAAAATATATAAATAAATTATATATTATTTATATATGTGAGGGCTATTAATTGAAAAAAGAAATTCATAATGAAAAAGGTCTTTTTTGAGTTATGTTATTTAGGGGGTCTGCCCAAAGAAAACCTAATAAAAATAAAATTTAGAAATAAATCACTTCAATAACTCAATAAAAAAGAAATACAGATCATACTAGCAGAAAAAAGTATTCTTAGATTTTCATTCAGAGACTAAGACGAAAAAATGAATCGACCCTTTGAGTATTAAAACCTGTCTAAAGGAAAAGAACATATATATGCTCTATATTCATATATATTGAATTGTATATACAGAAATGATAGAATCATTTCGGATTAGACCAAATAGAATTCAAATCCAATTTCAAATTGATAGCTTTCCCAATAGAAATGAAATAATATTAAATAGAAAGAATAAAGAAACAAAAGAGGAAACACTGTTCGGTATATTAATCCGTATAAAATAGAAAAAATGAGAGAGGTAAGGACATCACATTGGGATCCGCATTTTATAAAACACAACGGGGATATGGCGAAATAGGTAGACGCTACGGACTTAATTAGCTTGAGCCTTAGTATGGAAACCTACTAAGTGAAAACTTTCAAATTCAGAGAAACCCTGGAATTAAAAAAGGGGCAATCCTGAGCCAACTCCTCTTTTTTGTCCCCCTTTTTCAAAAAAAAAAGGATTCAGAAAGCAAGACTAAAAAAGGATAGGTGCAGAGACTCAAAGGAAGCTGTTCTAACAAATGGGGTTAATTGTGATGTGTTGTTATAAGACTTAGTTCGTCTCAATTGCAATCCACGAAAAAGGGTAAAGAATAGACGTACTGAAATTCTTAATGACAACCCGAGTCTGTTCTGTATTGTTTTTAAAAGATATTAGTTATATTATTTAACTATGATAGTCTATTTAAAGTCATTTTATAATATATATTTGATATGATATGATTTATATATTGAAATTGAAATCAATTCAATATAAATCTCTATTATATTATTATTATAGATTATATATATTAGATATATATAATATTATAATATGAAATGAAAAAAGGAATAAGTGTTATGAATCAAATCTGAGTTGAAAGCTAAATTAAATTCAAATTTTGATTTATCAAAATACTCACACTCGCTCCATAGTTTGATAGATCTTTTGAAGAATTTATTAATCGGATGAGAATAAAGATAGAGTCCCGTTCTACATGTCAATACTGAACTGACACCAATTAAATTTATAGTAAGAGGAAAATCCGTCGACTTTTAAAATCGTGAGGGTTCAAGTCCCTCTATCCCCAAAAGCGTATTTCAATTCCTAACTAGTTATCCTTTTTTGCATTAGCGTTTTGATTTGAAGGTCGTCATGTTCCTCCCCTTTTTTCTTATCACATATCTTATGATATATATGATAGATGAACAAAAAATAGCTTTGATTTGGTAGTACTCAGTTGAGTAATTCACAATCCAAAAATTTGTTACTTTTTTTTTAACTGAAAGTAAAATTATATACAAAGTTTTTCTTTTTGAAGACCCAAGAAATTAGGTTCCCTCTATAAGACTTTGTAATACTTTTCAATTG